TATATATATATATAACATATTTAAATAGAAAATAAACAAATCCCATTTTTTAAAAATCCTATTTTGGGTGGATTTAAAATGAATTAGAATTAAGAAATAGGATTTTAGGGATAAGGAATAAATTAAACAAACAAACCATGGATAAATCCAAGCGACCTTTTCTTAAATTCAAGCGATCTTTTCGTAGGCGTTTGCCCCCGATTCAATCGGGGGATCGAATTGATTATAGAAACATGAGTTTAATTAGTCGATTTATTAGTGAACAAGGAAAAATATTATCAAGACGTGTGAATAGATTGACCTTGAAACAACAACGATTAATTACTCTTGCTATAAAACAAGCTCGTATTTTATCTTTGTTACCTTTTCTCAATAATGAAAAACAATTTGAAAGAACCGAGTCGACCGCTAGAACTACTGGTTTTAAAGCCCGAAATAAATAGGCTTACTTTTTCTTCACTTGAATCATAATTACTCAAATCTAGATTTGAGTATCGTGTCGTAAGAAAAAAACGCATCGGAAAAAAAGAAATCTGTTTTTATTGAATTGAACGTGTTCATTCATTTTGACTACTTTAGCATATTTTCTCATACTAATTTCTACTCTACCTTCCCGGAGTTCATTCTCCGGGTAACTCAATTTAAATTATTCTGTTGGATTCTTTCCACTCTACTTCCTTTATTTTATGATTTCGTTCGAAATCATATAAAGACAATTCCTATTTAATATAGCTATTTGTGCAAGTATTTTACGGTTAAGAAGCAACTGTCTCTTGTACAGATCGTGTATTAATCTACTATAACTATAGGATACTCCCCTTTCGCGAATTACTGCGTTTATCCTAGTGATCCACAAACGACGAAAATCTCTCTTTTTCCTATCCCTATCCCGATGAGCTGAAACTAAAGCTCTTATTTTCTGTTGAGTAATAGTTCTAGTAAGCCTTGAATGAGCCGCTCGAAAGCTTGATGCAAATAAACGAATTTTTGTTCTACGTCTCCGAGCTATATATCCCCGTTTAATTCTGGTCATTGAATAAATGAAACTTTGACGAATAACTAATTGATTGCCTTTCTTTCAGTTATTCTTTTCCCCTTCCTAGTCTATTAATAACAAAACGGATTTTTCCAATGTATAAAATCAAAATTCCAATGGCTTTGGCTACTCTAACCTTCCCGACCACGATTTTTTCTTTTTTTTTAGGTATTTCACTGCGAAATAAGACAGAAATAAGAAATTGTATTTTCCTAGGTATCAAAAATATAGTAAATAAAAGAAATAAAAAAAGAAATAGTGGGTTCCTTCGTTTCTATGGTTACTTCTTAAACGGTGAGGTCTTCTCTATACACCGGAGCCTTTACTTTATACTTTAATTTAATATTTAATCAACTAAATATTTAATCAACTAATTGATGTTATTGGGAACTTGTATAGTTCACACGCTTTGGCTCTACCCATGAATTATCCAGTAATAGGTCTTTCACAATCAGATCTACCTATACAGTAACGGTATTTAATTAGGAAAGTTTGCTGGGTAGCTGACCCTCTTAGTCCGTTCTTGCCAGATTGGGGGCCTACCTAATCTTTATGTTTTATGCTTTTTAAATAAGATTTCCTCCGCTTAATGGATAACCATTTGTTACCAATGGAGAATTTCTTATCATCTTAAATTCAGTTGATTGGATTTATACCAACGGAAACCATAAACTTCATACACAATAGGGGGATATGGGAGAGTTTTTTTTTTTGAATAATGGATGGAGTTCCTTTTTCCATCCTATCCCATTCACCGGTACTGATCATTGATACTGTAAAAGTCGTTTTCTTGCTTTTGTGCCAGCTCATGATCTAAACGAGTCGCACATACACCCTAGTACATGTTCCTCGACGCTGAGGGCACCCCCGAAGAGCGGGGGATTTTGTGACATTTCTGATTGGCTGTCTTGTATTTCTAATAAGTTGTTTAATAGTTGGCATGTTGAATCGTATACAGAATATGATAGGTTGGTTTAGATTGATCCTAACCAAATGATGGTGAATTACTTCTATTTAATTGAATATTCAATTCGAAGATAAAATCGCAAATCACAACAGCTTTGCGTAATTTGCGTACATTTTATTTGCCTTTTTTCTTCCGTCAACCGCTACATAATCAACAATTCCATAATTTAGGGCTTCTGTTGCTGACATAAAAACATCTCTTTCCATATCTTCGGATATAACCCAGAAGGGTTTGCCCGTTTTTTTTTCATAAATCCTTGCGAGGATTCCACGCAGTTTCAGCATTTCTCCCGCTTCCACGACAAATTCGCCTACTTGTGCCATATAAAAACCACTAAAAGGTTCATGCATCATTACCCTGATGATATAACAAAATAAAAGCTTCTCCTATCTCGTATGATAAAGCAAAGAGAAAAGAAAGATAAAGACTCGAAAAAAGATAGAATTGAACAACCGTACAGGCATCTTTTGTGCATACGGCTCTACAAGAAAATTGACCCCTCTCCTTTCTATTGAAGAAAGAGAAAAATAGAATCTATCAGACTCAGATGGGTAAATAATCAAATTGCCATCCTTCCTTTCGGAGTAGTTCAAAAATACTATGATGGCTCCGTTGCTTTATATGTTTATTTTTTCTTTTTTTTTTTTTTTTTGTCTGTGATTCAGCAATCCCAAAGTTTCTTTTTAATCCGATCAAATAAGGAAAAAACCTTTTTTTTTTTTTTTCGTACTCTTTCATAACATAAATATTGTTAAGAACTCTCCGGCATGAAAACAAAAAAGTTTGTGACGCTGAACTGAACTCCCGATAGATAAGAGAAAATCGGAAGTACCCCTTATCTCATACTACTCTCTCGATACAGAATCTAATGTTTTGAAAAAAAAAACAATACAAAAATTTCTCATATCGAATTCGAAGTGCCATGCTATTATTACTTAGTATTCATATGGCGAAGGCATAGTCTTCTTTTTTCTCTCAAATAAAAACCTCATTGGCGCCAAGCGCGAGGGAATGCTATACGTTTGTTAACTTCTCCTCCGACCAGGACAACAGATGACATTGAAGCGGCTAATCCTATGCATACTGTATGGATATCTGGTCGCACATATTGCATAGTATCATAAAGGGCGAGCCCAGGTACTACCCAGCCCCCAGGAGAGTTTATAAACATATACAGCTCTTTGTCCTCATCCTCCATACTGAGATATATCAGAAGACAAATAAGTTGATTTCCAAGACCAGTACCAATCCCTTGGCCTAAAAAAAGTAATCTTTCTCGATAAAGTCGGTTGATTAGGGTAAAATTGTATCCCTTAGGAACCGTACATGCGCCTTTTGATGCATACGGTTCAAAAAAATTGTGAATCAATGTATAGATTCCAGTCCTCTTTCCTTTTTTCTAGAAAGGTTCTTTCTTATTTCTAACGAAAGGGCTTTTCTTCGATTTTTCAATAAAGACGAGTTTTTACTCCTTTTTTCGATTTTCTATTATAAAATTCGAAGTTATAGGAAAGGGTCATTAAACTTATCGAATTAACTTCTCATTGATGTATTCTTTCATCGAGATTTAATCCAAACCGCGATGATATTTTCTTGTTCCTGAATGGGTCTTTTTCATCTTTTTAGGTTTATGCTCTACTCCGGGTAAAGATCCGCCCGATTTGGATTTGTACATATAGGACAAATGCTCCCATTACCATTTTTTTTTTGTATTTCTTTTTTTTTTTTTTTTCAATTCATTTTATACAAGTATTTATTAGAGTTGAGATAACTTTGTTTGACAATTAGGATCTCTTTACAAAGAAAAATATGAATAGCAATCATAGATATCTTACCAATCCAATTGGGTTTTTTCTAAACAGAGCCTGGATACTTCATTTTTTTAGTCCAACCAAGTCAACCATAAATTATTCTAATTGAATTATTCTAATTGATAATAGTAATATGAATCCCCTTAAAAATGGATCTAATTGCACTTCACGCTCCAAATTTTGGATGATTCAATTTATCTTTCTTGGGCGAAACGGGGGATATCTCGATCGGGGGAGAGAACGGGGAAATACCATATGACCCAATATATCTGACAAGTCGCACTATATGTCAGTCCAAAGTCGACGTCGAATTCCACGCCTCTTTATTTTAACTTTTGGAATACCAATAGGCATTAAATGAAAGAAAGAATTAAATACTATATTTCACTTTGAGGTGGAAACGTAATAATTTTTTTTATTGTCTTTATAATATTCATATTAGTTTTTATCGTATTTATTTTATCCATAGATTCTAAAAATTCATAAAGAAAGACAGAATGAATAAACTCAAATTATTACGAATAGGTCTTTCTAGTATGTATGGACTCATTCGCTCATAGAAAATGGGATCAACTCCCCCATTGCGTATTGGTACTTATCGAGTATAGAATAAATCTGCTTCTCTTTGTTCCTACGAACAGAATTGTTCCATTATTACCAACAGAATAGAAACCCTTGTTCGGAAATAATCGACTCAACAAGAGTGGTCCATAGGATAGTCATATTATAGTCTTTTCCAATGCAATAAAGTTATGTAGTGTCCATTTATCTTTGATATATATAAGGGGTATTTCCATGGGTTTGCCTTGGTATCGTGTTCATACCGTTGTATTGAATGATCCCGGTCGGTTGCTTTCTGTTCATATAATGCATACAGCTCTGGTTGCTGGTTGGGCCGGTTCGATGGCTCTGTATGAATTAGCAGTTTTTGATCCTTCTGATCCTGTTCTTGATCCAATGTGGAGACAGGGTATGTTCGTTATACCCTTCATGACTCGTTTAGGAATAACCAATTCATGGGGCGGTTGGAGTATCACAGGGGGGACTGTAACGAATCCAGGTATTTGGAGTTACGAAGGGGTAGCGGGAGCACATATTGTGTTTTCTGGCTTATGCTTTTTGGCAGCTATCTGGCATTGGGTGTATTGGGATCTAGAAATATTTTGTGATGAACGTACAGGAAAAC